AGGATTTAATGATTCTTAAGATAAGAGGAGCTGATTCGTCCTTTTAAGTATAAGTATTTCTTTTGTTGTGGTCATTTGATTTGTTAATTTGTTAATAGTAATAAAGAGAATAACGAATAGAAAGTAATGGTTTGGCTCGTGGATAAACGACCAATCCCCGGTAGAAGAGAAGGTTCCATTGGAACTATTATTTATTTCAGGGCGTCTTGTCTCTCTTTTTTTTTTTACTTAAAGAAAAACGAGACAGGTGTGAAGAGAAATGGCAAGAAGATATTGGAACATAAATTTGGAAGAGATGCTGGAAGCAGGAGTTCATTTTGGTCATGGTACGAGGAAATGGAATCCTAGAATGGCGCCATATATCTCTGCAAAACGTAAGGGTATTCATATTACAAATCTGACTAGAACTGCTCGTTTTTTATCAGAAGCTTGTGATTTAGTTTTTGATGCAGCAAGTAAGGGAAAACAATTCTTAATTGTTGGTACCAAAAATAAAGCAGCTGATTTAGTAGCGCGGGCTGCAATAAGGGCTCGGTGTCATTATGTTAATAAAAAATGGCTCGGTGGTATGTTAACAAATTGGCCTACTACAGAAACGAGGCTTCATAAGTTCAGGGATTTGAGAACAGAACAAAAGATGGGGAGACTCAATCGTCTTCCGAAAAGAGATGCAGCTATGTTGAAGAGACAATTATCTCGCTTGCAAACATATCTGGGCGGGGTTAAATATATGACGGGATTGCCTGATATTGTAATCATCGTTGATCAGCAAGAAGAATATACGGCTCTTCGAGAATGTATCACTTTGGGAATTCCAACAATTTGTTTAATCGATACAAATTGTGATCCCGATCTCGCAGATATTTCGATTCCAGCAAATGATGACGCTATAGCTTCAATTCGATTAATTCTTAACAAATTAGTAGTCGCAATTTGTGAGGGTCGTTCTAGCTATATACGAAATCCTTGATTAATAATAAGATAAATAAATTCTTTTTTGGAACTCCATAGATCTATGGAATCGGTTACTATATCCTGAATCGCGCAAAAGAGATAAAAAACTGTGAATATTGTGGGATTAGTTTAGTCGGTATCAAAAATATAGAATTTGAGTAGGCAAATCCAAAAAGAGAAGATTGAATCAAAATAATTCCTTTTTTTAAAGTTCTATTTCTGTCAGAGGGCAATATGAATGGTATATCATGTTCCATCAACGCACTAAACGGGTTATACGATATCTCTGGTGTGGAAGTAGGCCAACATTTCTATTGGCAAATAGGGGGTTTCCAAGTTCATGCCCAAGTACTTATTACTTCTTGGGTTGTAATTGCTATCTTATTAGGTTCCGCCGTTATCGCTGTTCGGAATCCACAAACCATTCCAACCGACGGTCAAAATTTCTTCGAATATGTTCTTGAATTCATTCGAGACGTGAGCAAAACTCAGATTGGAGAAGAATATGGTCCATGGGTTCCCTTTATTGGAACTATGTTTCTATTTATTTTTGTTTCTAACTGGTCGGGTGCTCTTTTACCTTGGAAAATCATACAATTACCTCATGGAGAATTAGCCGCACCCACGAATGATATAAATACTACTGTTGCTTTAGCTTTACTCACGTCAGTAGCATATTTCTATGCAGGTCTTTCCAAAAAAGGATTAGGGTATTTCAGTAAATACATTCAACCAACTCCAATTCTTTTACCCATTAACGTTTTAGAAGATTTCACAAAACCCTTATCACTTAGTTTTCGACTTTTTGGGAATATATTAGCTGATGAATTAGTAGTTGTTGTTCTTGTTTCTTTAGTCCCTTCAGTCGTTCCTATACCTGTCATGTTCCTTGGATTATTTACAAGTGGGATTCAAGCTCTTATTTTTGCAACTTTAGCCGCGGCTTATATAGGCGAATCCATGGAGGGTCATCATTGACTAGTTTTTGTTTTTGAAATAGTCTAGCTTTTTTTTAGCTTAGCTTAGTCCAATGCAATGTATGCGCAACTCAGGATAATCTACTTAGAGACCATAAATATACAAATACGACGATCTAGAGTAATAACAAAAAAGATTACGATATTATATTAGAGAATTGGAATCAAAAAAGGAAAGAGATCTAATCTAAAAGATCTTTTTCCTAAAATTCCGGTTCCGGTTTGGTCCATTTTTTTTATTATTTATATCATATTTCCCCTCAATGAATATTATCTTTATATTGATTTTGTTTTTGTTTATTCAATTTCAATATTATGAGTCCTAATTTGAATAGGAATTCTTATGGTATCGAGTTAGGGTCTATGATTAAAAAAAAAGCTGTTCTTTCTATAGAATGATTCCCATTTCAGTCAATTTCATTCAATTTAACGATTGACCAAAAGAAAATTTTTATAAATAATAAATTGCATGAACTTAGCTCAATCAAATACTGATATTGATTTTTTATTTTTATGCAAGGGTTTCGTCTAATGAATTCGTCCATATCCATGCGAGATAATGATAAATAATAAGGAAGAGGCGAATTTATAAAAAACGATATTAAAAAAACGAGTTGTTTAAGAAAAAAAGGGGGGGTAGAATTAGGTATATGTAATCTAATGGCTATAAGCCAGCTCTTGTCTATCCTATCCTTTGAGGAATAATTCTAGAATCCGATTGAATCTAAGATACGAATAGTTGGTTTACGTTATGTAGGAAACACACGTATATGGGATATTAGATTGGGATATTAGATATTGACTAGTTATATATGAACTCAAAATATATCTAATCCACCCTACTGCTGTGGTGTGGATTTAGATAGGGATTCCAATAGAAGAATAAAAGTTCTTCTCTTTCGTCTTTGACTCTGAATAAAGAGATAAAATAAAGACAAAAAACGAAGAATTCAAAGCAAGGAATGGGTTGTAAAAAAGAAATGGAAGAACAAAGTATCCGCGGATTTACATTTACAAAAATCCAGCGGAGAGGAACTAAAAAAAAAGATATCGAAATAGTTCTGACGGTTCAATAATATTATCACTTCCATTCGGAGTTCTTAGTTACTTTTTCAGGTTGAATCTTAGCGATGGAATAATTAAGTCAAAATTCATTGGATGATTGTATCATTAACCATTTCTTTATTTTGGTGTGAGGAACTTATCATGAATCCACTGATTTCTGCCGCTTCCGTTATTGCTGCTGGGTTGGCTGTCGGGCTTGCTTCTATTGGACCTGGAGTTGGTCAAGGTACTGCTGCGGGCCAAGCCGTAGAAGGTATCGCGAGACAACCGGAGGCAGAGGGAAAAATACGAGGTACTCTATTGCTTAGTTTGGCTTTTATGGAAGCTTTAACAATTTATGGGCTGGTTGTAGCATTGGCACTTTTATTTGCGAATCCCTTTGTTTAATCCTATAAGCACGAGAATTATGTATTTTTTTTTATTTTATGGCTTGGGACTTACTCCTTGCTTTTTCGAATTATATCAAGATTTCGCCCCTACAATTACTTATTCGTTGGGACAATAATCCACGGGAAGGATTAATTTGAGGATGGGGAATTATCACACTGACTCGCTTTCTTCCTTCCCCTAAAAACCTTTTTTTTAAAGGAGTGTTGCAACAAATGAGGTATTTTGCCATTGACATGAAAGCCGCCCCCCTAATTCTAATAAGTATAATTATTATTGGAAATTTTCAATTGAAAAAAAAAATACATTTCTAGCTAAATAGAATATATTTTTGACTCCCTTTAGAAATGAAAATAAATAAAAATGAAAATGAATAATTTAATAAAATAATAATAAATTAATAATTTATTAAATTAATAATAAATTAATAATTTATTAAATTTTAAATATAAAAAAATATATATAGAATTAGAATAATTAGAATAATATAAATATATAGAATAAATGGAAAAGGAGTGAAAGTGATACAATACAAAAATAGACTACAAAAAAAGTCTATCTAAAAAAATAGGAGATCATACGAAAAAAGTCTATCTAAAAAAATAGGAGATCATATGAAAAATGTAACCGATTCTTTCGTTTCCTTGGGTCACTGGCCATCCGCCGGGAGTTTCGGGTTTAATACCGATATTTTAGCAACAAATCCAATAAATCTAAGTATAGTCCTTGGTCTATTGATCTTTTTTGGAAAGGGAGTGTGTGCGAGTTGTTTATTTCAAGAATAGACTGGGTTCACCCAGTTGCGCTTTTTTTCATTATAACTAGGAAAGAAGGGAGTGCATGATCCCGCGAATGACTTCTGAATAAATTTTAAAATCATATTTTAGAACCATAGCATTTCGTGATTCATTGGTACATCGACTTTGATTCTCTATTAACCAATAATCCGGGACCATTAACATGGTTAAGGCCAAATCGCTTGAAGTTCAGATGCAGCAGGGTACTCTTTCTACTACTATGTTAATAAATACAGAAATATTTTCAAAACAAATAGTTGAAAATGTTTTTTCGATATAAAACACTCATATCGATAAAACGATTTGAGCCCCTTTTTCCAATGCTGAATCGATGACCTATGTATAAAGTGAGAAGAATTCTTTGAATTTGAAGAAAAAAAAACAACTTTGCTGACAAATTACAATTATACATTATACAATACAATTATAAGTGCAATTACAATTATAAAATATATTTAAATTAATATTTATTAAAATTCAAATTTATTATACTTTTTAGTTTTTTGATATTTTCTATTTTGGTCAGAAGAATCCTCCGAATATTCTGGTCTTGGATTAGTGATCAGTTTCGATATTTTGGAATATGAATAGAGAAGAGAGGGAGAGGGTAAGCTCATTTCATTAGAAAAAAAAGATATGGGAATTCATTTGAATTCCCAATAAATAATAAATAATTGAGCGTGAGAGCCAAATGAATCGAAAGATTCATATTTGGTTCGGGAAGGGATCATGGAATTTTTGAAATAAAAAAATGAATGGAAAGGTAATCTACTTTCATTAAGTGATTTATTAGATAATCGAAAAGAGAGGATTTTGAATA